AGTCACACACTCCCATAATCCATTTTATTTTCGGAGAATTCCCGTCAAGTATCAAGTATTGTATGTTAAATAACTAATAACTAAATACAATATTAGAGAGTTGAAGGAAAATATCCAAATCCATGGATTAGTGAAAAAAAAATAATCCATGCATGTAGCAATGAAATATTATTGTTCTTCCCCCAAATACAAAATGAGAAATTACAAATATCTATGATATCTCGTTTTTAATTCTATAAAGGACCAGAAATACCTTGTTTACGTATCATTAAAAAATGCATTAACATAAATACGGCAGTAAGAAGAGGCAATACAAAAGTATGTAAACTATAAAAACGAGTCAAAGTGGATTGTCCCACACTAGCACTTCCACGCAATAACTCTACCAAAGGAGATCCTACTACAGGAATAGCGTCAGGTACACCTGTTACAATTTTTACTGCCCAATAACCAATTTGGTCCCGAGGTAAAGAATAACCAGTTACACCAAAAGATGCGGTCAATACAGCCAGAACCACGCCTGTAACCCAAGTCAATTCGCGAGGTTTTTTAAAGCCGCCGGTAAGATACACACGAAATACATGCAGGATCATCATTAGAACCATCATACTTGCCGACCACCGATGAACTGATCGTATTAACCAACCAAAGTTAGCTTCCGTCATTATATATTGAACAGAAGCAAAAGCCTCGGTAACGGTTGGACGATAGTAAAAAGTCATGGCAAAACCGGTCGCTACTTGTACTAAAAAACAAGTAAGCGTAATTCCTCCTAGACAATAAAAAATATTGACATGAGGCGGAACATATTTACTAGTTATATCGTCTGCAATCGCCTGAATCTCGAGACGTTCTTCAAACCAATCATAAACTTTATTGAGATAGGTACAGCGCTAAAAGCCCCCCTCTAAGAACCGTATATGAGAATTTTATCTCATACAGCTCAAGCAAAAACACCCCAATAAAGGTTAAAGTTTATTAATCTCTTTTTTCGTTTCGGAAGATGTGAAGGAATAAAAATACGAAAAGAAAGTTTTTGTCTTTGCGGTGGTAATGCCAATATATCAAGTTGGCTCATCTATCTTTCTGTTAATTGTTACTACGGGCCTCTTGAATATTCTCGTTTCCTACTTTTTTTATACATCTTTTTAGCAGTGATAGGATAGGAATTTTTCTTGTTAAGACCCTCTGAATTGATTGAAACCACAGATTCATAGTATAACCACGATGACTCAGTAAAACCTAAAAGTTAAGTCCAAAGATTACTTGAGTAAGAACCAGTGGATCATCACTTATTCAATCAATAGAAGAGGTATAAAATACTAAGAAGTTTCAAAAAAAAAATTGATTGAATCCGATCACGAGGTGTAAATATTAAATATGAATCATAGTTCAAAGATTTCTTCATCTATTTTATATAGTCCGTGTTTCAGATATAAAAAAAAATATCCGACGAAGGAAGACCAGCTTTATCAGGATAAGATGACAGACTCGTTCTCTGTACTATTCAATAGGATCCATTATAACAAGTCACACACTCATATTCCGGAAATACAGAAAGAAAGAAATCCCGCGATTGAACTACCCAAAAGGAAAAAATCGTAGCCCTAAAAACGCATTTGAAGGGTATATAACTTTTTGATTCTTTTGAATTCCCTTTTCTTATGGATTTAATTCATGGAAATTCCATCCAATAAAACGGAAGAATTAAAAATTTCTAAAATAATACATAAGAATATTGCAAATAAAGCCATTGCAACTCCCATCAAAGGAGTAGTTCCCCATCCAGGAGCTACTTTACCATATTCCGAATTCAACGGTTTCAATAAAACCCCTATGGTAGTTGGTTTTGGACGAGATCTAGAACTACCCTCAACGGTTTGTGTAGCCATAAATCCTATTTTTTTTTTTGAGATCTGTTGACTTTGTATATCATTCTGTTGTAAATAAATAATTTTATCATAGATCCATTGGGGTCTTTAAATTATATATATAATAATGGAAACAGCCACTCTAGTCACCATCTTCATCTCTGGTTTACTTATAAGTTTTACTGGGTATGCCTTATATACCGCTTTTGGACAACCCTCTCAACAATTAAGAGATCCTTTCGAAGAACACGGAGACTAATTGACGTAATGAGCCTTCCAATATCAGAAGGCTCATTACGTCAATTGAGCTAATGAAAAATCATTTCACCTTTTTAGTTGGAACTTTAGGAGGTTCCCGAAAGAAGATAGCGAAAAAAATGATCCCTAGAGTCGAGACTAATAAAAATGTATAAACCAATGCTTCCATAGATTTGATTGTGATTTAGAATTATAGCTTCCATACCTGTTTACTCGATCGAGATTCTTTTCCCGATAATGATAAAAAGAAAAAGTCAAAAAAAGGACGGTGATTCTACTCAAAAATTTTTGTTGAATATCCTATGTCAAATCACAAAAAAATATAGTAAAAATCTTATATTAAACCCCTTGTCTTCTTGTAGTTGGATCTCCAAGTTTTTGGAATGCTCCAAATTCTACCTGAGCATCCAAATCAGGGTCAATACCAGCAAAAACATCTCTGAATAAGGTTCTAGCCCCATGCCAAATGTGTCCAAAAAAGAAGAGTAGGGCAAAGGAAGCATGCCCAAAAGTAAACCAACCCCTTGGACTACTACGAAAAACACCATCAGATTTCAAGGTAGCACGGTCTAATTCGAAAATTTCACCCAATTGAGCACGTCTAGCATATTTTTTTACAGTAGCGGGATCGCTATAACTGACTCCGTTGAGTTCACCACCATAGAACTCAACAGTTACACCTACTTGTTCAACGCTATACTTCGATTCCGCTCTTCGAAAAGGAATGTCAGCTCTAACAATTCCGTCCCCATCTATCAAAACGACAGGAAATGTCTCAAAAAAAGTAGGCATACGACGTACAAAAAGTTCATGTCCGTCTTTATCTCGAAAAACAGGGTGCCCTAACCATCCAACAGCTATTCCATCGCCATTGTCCATTGAACCGGCTCTAAATAATCCTCCTTTTGCCGGATTATTGCCAATGTAATCATAAAAAGCTAATTTATCGGGAATTTTTGACCAAGCTTCCGATAAACTTTGATTTTTGGCTAGCCCAGCACTTACTCTTCGATATATTTCTTGCTGAAAGTATCCCTGATCCCATTGATAACGAGTGGGGCCAAATAATTCGATCGGAGTAGTTGCTGAACCATACCACATAGTTCCGGCAACAACAAAGGCTGCAAAAAAGACAGCAGCAATACTACTCGAAAGAACGGTTTCAATATTACCCATACGTAATCCTTTGTATAAACGTTGAGGCGGACGGACACTAAGATGGAATAGACCTGCTAATATGCCTAATGTCCCTGCTGCAATATGATGAGAAGCTATTCCTCCTGGAACAAAAGGATCAAAACCTTCCACACCCCAGGCTGGACTTATCGGTTGTACTTTTCCAATTAGTCCATAAGGGTCGGATACCCAGATTCCGGGACCATACAAGCCTGTTACATGAAATGCACCAAAACCAAAACAAGCCGCTCCGGAAAGAAATAAATGAATTCCAAAAATCTTAGGCAAATCCAAAGAAGGTTTTCCTGTACGTTCATCAGAAAATATTTCTAGATCCCAATAGACCCAATGCCAAATAGCAGCTAAAAAGCACAAACCAGAAAACACAATATGTGCTCCGGCGACACCTTCGTAACTCCAAATACCCGGATCCGTTATAGCCCCCCCTGTAATACTCCAACCGCCCCATGAATTGGTTATTCCTAAACGAGTCATGAACGGTATAACGAACATACCCTGTCTCCACATTGGATCAAGAACGGGATCAGAGGGATCAAAAACTGCTAATTCATATAGAGCCATCGAACCAGCCCAACCGGCAACCAGAGCTGTATGCATTATATGAACAGAAATCAATCGACCGGGATCATTCAATACGACAGTATGAACACGATACCAAGGCAAACCCATGGAAATACCCCTTTTATCAAAGAAAAATAATACTATGTAACTTTATTGCATTAGAAAAAATTATGATTATGCAATGGACCCCTTCAATAGATTATCTCGAAACAAGAGTTCATATTTGTTCTATTCTGTGGGTAATATAGGAACAAAGAGAAACAAATCTATTCTATATCTGATAAGTATCAATACGCAACGGGAAGTTTATACCATCTTGTTGTTTCAGTAAATACTTTGCTACTTGGTGATTTTATATTCTTAATCTAGGTATAATATATGCCAAGGTTGCTTTTCTGAACTACGTTTCCACATCAAAGTAAACCATAATACTTTATTTTTTCTTTTATTTTATGCCTATTGGTGTTCCAAAAGTTCCCTTTCGAAGTCCTGGGGAGGAAGATGCATCTTGGGTTGACGTATAGTGCGACTTGTCAGATATATTGGGTCGTATGGTATTTCCCCGTTCTCTCTCCCGATTGAGATATCCTCCCTTTCGCCCAATAAAGATTTTTTGCGTCATAAAAAATTTGGAGCGTGAAAGGCAATTAGATCTTTTTTTTGAGTTTTAAGGGGAATTCAAATTAACATTATCAATTAGAATAATTTATGGTTGTTTCGGTTAAATGAAGTATCCAGGCTCCGTTTATGAAAAAACCAATTAATATTTAAGATTACTACTTGTTTTATACATTTTATTTACTTTAACTAAAAATAAAATTTATTTTCAAATATAAAATAAAAAAATACACATAAAATATGTGGTATTGGAAAAATTTGTCCTATATGTGCAAATCTAAATCGGGCAGATCTTTACCCGGAGTAGAACATAAACCTAAAAAAATTCAAAAGGCCCATTCAAGAACAAGAAAATGATATCGTGATTTGGAATGGATCTCGATGAACTGATACATCAATGAAAAGAAAGTTAAATAAGTTTATAGTAAATTTTATTATGAGTAATTGGGTTTAAAGGCGCAAAACCTAATGTTTTTTGTTATATTTTTAAAACCTCTAACAAAATGAAAAACGAATCAAGTCTACAAATTGATTTTTTTTTTCAAAAGTTTTTTGAACCGTATGCATAAAAAGGTGCATGTACGGTTTATAAGGGATGCATTTTATTTTATCCTAATCAACCGACTTTATCGAGAAAGATTACTTTTTTTAGGCCAAGAGGTTGATAGTGAGATCGCGAATCAACTTATTGGTCTTATGATATATCTCAGTATCGAGGATGATACCAAAGATTTGTATTTGTTTATAAATTCTCCTGGCGGTTGGGTAATACCTGGAGTAGCTATTTATGATACTATGCAATTTGTGCGACCAGATGTACATACAATATGTATGGGATTAGCCGCTTCAATGGGATCCTTTATACTGGTCGGAGGAGAAATTACCAAACGTTTAGCATTCCCTCACGTTTGGCGCCAATGAGTTTTTTATTTGAGAGAAAAACGAATACTATGCCTTCACCATATTAAAATTAAATTCATTTTAAAATGAAGTAATAATAGCATGGCACTTTGAATTCGATATGATAACTTTTTTCTCTATTTTTTTTTCAAAGCATTAGATTTTAGATTATATATCGAAGGGGTAGTATGAGATGAAGAATATTCCCTATTTTTTTATTGGGAGTCCGTTTCAGCGTCACAAACTTTTTTCATATCAAAAGACTCTTAATTAAAATAAAATTTATATTTGAAAAAGTATAAAAAAGCCTTTTTTCCTTCTTTAATTCGGATCAAAAAGAAACTTTGGGATTGCTTAGAAAAAATAAAAAGCAACGGAGCCACCATAGTATTTTTTTTTACTCCTGCCGAAAAGAAGGGTGGTAATTGGATCATTTACTAATTGGGATCGGATTGATTTTTTATTTCAAGGAATAAAGTAAATTCCATTATAAAGCCGTATGCAATACGAAAAAAATGCACGTACGGTTGTTTAATATATCTAAATCTAATTTTTCTCTTTGCCTCGTCGCAATCCCCTTTAAGGTATAACATCAGGGTAATGATTCATCAACCTGCTAGCTCTTTTTACGAGGCTCAAACGGGAGAATTTATCTTGGAAGCGGAAGAACTATTGAAATTACGCGAAACTCTCACAAGGGTTTATGTACAAAGAACAGGCAAACCCATATGGGTTGTATCCGAAGATATGGAAAGGGATGTTTTTATGTCAGCAACAGAAGCCCAAGCTTATGGAATTGTTGATCTTGTGGCGGTCGAATAAAAAAAAATAGTTTTAATTAAAATTTTATCTTGTCACTGGGTTTATCTTATGATTCTATTAACTAGAAATGCATTCGGTTAGGATTGATCTAAACCAGCTTTTCAGCATTATTTATATAATTTATCATGCCAACAATTAAACAACTTATTAGAAACACAAGACAGCCAATCAGAAATCTCACTAAATCCCCCGCTCTTCGGGGATGCCCGCAGCGTCGAGGAACATGTACTAGGGTGTATGTGTGACTCGTTCAGATTATGAGCTGGAACAAAAGCCAACGAAACTAAAAAAAATTTCTAGTATCAATGATCCATACGGATGAATAGAATAAAATTGAAAAGATGACGTTCTAAAAACAAAAGATATATTCATCTATTGTGTATGAAATTTATGGTTTCTATTAGTGTAAATAAAAAATTTCTGTTGGTAGCGTTAACGTTATCCATTTAGCGGGGAATCCTTTTTTAAAAGAAAAAGCTTATTTGTAAGAACGGACTAATAGGGTCAGCTATCCAGCTAACTTTCAAAATGAAATACCGTTACTGTATAGGGAGATCTAATTGTGAAAGACCTATTACTGCATAGGTAGAGCCAAAAAAAGTTTGAACTGTACAAGTTATCAATAGACAGAAATGAAATATTAGAAGCTCCGGTGCATAGAGAGGACCTGACCGTTTAAGAAGGAACCATAGAAACGAAGGAACCCACTATATCTATTTATTGACTTTTTTTATATTTGATATATTATTACAATATCGTAGTTTTTTTTATTTCAAGATGCAATGTCGAAAAAAATAAAAAAATCGTGGTCAGGAAGGTTATAGCAGCAAAAGCCATTGGGATTTTTTTTTATACATTGGAAAAATACGTTTTGTTATTAATACACTAGGAGGGGAGAAAAGAATAACTAAACGAAATAAAATCAATTAGTTATTCATCAAAGTTTCATTTATTCAATGACTAGAGTTAGACGAGGCTATATAGCTCGAAGACGTAGAAAAAAAATCCGTTTATTTGCATCAACCTTTCAGGGGGCTCATTCAAGACTTACTCGAATTATTACTCAACAGAAAATAAGAGCTTTAGTTTCGGCTCATAGGAATAGAGATAGGCAAAAGAGAGATTTTCGTCGTTTATGGATCACTCGGATCAACGCAGTAATCCGCGAAGGGGGGGTATCCTATAATTATAGTCAATTTATCCATGATCTGTACAATAGACAGTTGCTTCTTAATCGTAAAGTACTTGCACAAATAGCTATATTAAATAAGAATTGTCTTTATATGATTTCAAATGAGATCATAAAAAAAGAAGATTGAAAACAATGCCCCGAAAAAATTTAAATTCAATTCCCCGGAGTTTATTCTCCGGGCGTAGGGAATCGCAATTAGTCTTATTTATAAAAAAATGAATTCAAAATTTTACCTTACAACAATAAATTCGGGAGTCTCAGGTTTTTTTAGAACAAAGCCGCAATCCATGTTTTAGGTCAGATTTCTTTTTTGATTCAATTTCATTATTTTTGATTATTATCAATTAAGAAAAAACATATTATTATTTTCATTTGTTATTTAGTTTTTGTTCTAGAACTAGAAGTTCTAGTAGTCGACTCGTTTCTTTCAAAATGTTTCTCATTATTAATAAAAGGTAACAACGATAAAATACGAGCTTGTTTTATAGCAATAGTAATTAATCGTTGTTGTTTCAAAGTTAATCTATTTATTCGCCTAGATAATATTTTTCCTTGTTCACTAATAAATCGACTAATTAAACTCATGTTTCTATAATCAATTTGATCCCCCGGTTGGATGGGGGGCAAACGTCTACGAAAAGACCGCTTGGATTTAATAAAAGGTCGCTTGGATTTATCCATAGTTTGTTTAATTTCTACTTTATATATACCAAAAATACTACTTCGTCATTATAATTTTTTTAGGTCCAGCCGAAATAGGATTTGGTTTGTTTAGTTCTCTTTTATAATATTTTATAATATATATAAAATATAGTAAATAATATAGAATTATAATGAAAATCGTTTTGTCCCCTTCAGTGAATTTAAGGGAATCGTTCGGCTCCATCTATTTTATTTCTTTATTTCTCCATGAATTGTATATTTGTAACAATAGGGACAGAATTTTCGCAATTCTAATCGACTAGGTGTATTGTGTCGATTCTTTTGAGTAATATATCTGAAAACGCCCCTTGATTCCTTATTTACACTCTTTCGAATACAACTATTACATTCTAAAATAACTTTTACTCGGACATCTTTCCCCTTCGCCATAAAACTCCTTTTTATTTTTGGTATTTTTGATTCAAACAACTTTTCTATAGTCAAGAAGAAAGGAAAGTAAAAAAAGATGTTGCTAACTCGAAATATAAAAAAACAATTAATAAAGAGTTCATTGCAATAAATAAATAATAATAACTAATAAATAGAGTAATAGTATAGTATATAAATTAAGAACATAGTACGTACTTAAATTTCTACTCATAGTATTTAGGGTGTATAAACCTCCCTTGTTCTTCTTTAAATGACCCTACTATTATTTTAGGCAATTAAAGAAGAACAAAAAATTCAACTTCACCAAAACTGGAGTTCAGACTCGAATGAAAAAAATTAGTCACAAAAAAAGGATTCTTTTTCTAATCCTCATTACCCCCTTTCCCATGTTAATATAACTAGAATGAAAAAAAGGGGAATGTCAATGCATCTGGGAAAAACCGATTGATTTCTATTAATAAACCCGCTAAAGATCCAAACCATAGAGTACTTAGTACCGGTGCTACGGAAAGATATGTTTTTAGATCTCGCATTGAAAACCCTCCTTCTTAATTGATTTAATGTATAAATTAAAGTATAAAATAATAATACATATCTAATATCTGAGCAGATGTATCTAACGCATAAGCTAAATCAAATAAAAATGGACAAAGATCCAATAGATAAGATAAAAAGAATAGCATACCCTCTGAGCATTCGCGAAAAATTTTTTCTTTTTTCGAAGTTAAGGCAGGTTTTGTTTTCAGCTACATAAATAGATACTTTCTATAATATGAAACCAAAAAAAAGACATGGCATGGGAAATTAACAAAAAAATAAGGATGTGGAAAACAAGACAAGGATTCTTTACAATTAGACTATTGAATTGAAAGGGATGTAGCGCAGCTTGGTAGCGCGTTTGTTTTGGGTACAAAATGTCACGGGTTCAAATCCTGTCATCCCTACCTAATTACGAATTACTTTTATTCTAAGAAGTCTAAGAAGTAAGGAGAAATTCATTGAAATTGGACATATGAAATCTCTAATTTTTTCTATATATTTCTATATAATAGAGTTTTGGATTGCAAAAAACAACAATCCATTGTGATAAGAAAACGCTCTTAGTTCAGTTCGGTAGAACATGGGTCTCCAAAACCCAATGTCGTAGGTTCAAATCCTACAGAGCGTGATTCTTGGTAGGTCGAAGTGAATTCACGAATTAGACTGAACTTTGACCCTTTTTTTCTAATCCACGGGAGATTAAAAAATTGTAATTAATCAAAAGTCCAACTGATCACCACGTCTGTATTGTAAATATGCAGTTACAAATAATCCCGCCAAAGTAATAGGAATTAGACCTAAAATGATTCCAAATAGAAAAACTTCAATCATTTCAATTTATTTGTTTGAAAAAAAAAAAGAAGGGTAATATCTATCCCTAAATATAAATCGGAATTGCCCAGGAATCTCAAGAACCAATAAATTTCAATTGCTACCTATAAAAAAATCC